TTGATTGTCCTCTAATTTTGTGTCTTGTTCTTCCGCATGTAGAAAAGGAATAAATAAATCAATCAAATTACGGGAGGCTTCATAAAGTGCTTCTTTAGGAGTTAAACTTCCATCCGTCCATATTTCGAGAAAAAGTATCTCTTGTTTTTCATTCCCATTCCCATAAGAATGAATACTATGATTTGCATTTCGAACAGGCATGAATACCGCATCTATAGGATAACTTCTTTCTTGAGCGTTATTTGGTGTTTTCATCCGATATCCGCGATTCCTCTCGATTTGTAATTCAATACACAAATCTATTGGTTCCGTCAGGCTAGCTATATGCTGTGTAATATCAACGATTTCCACAGAAGGCGGTGAGATGATGTCTTGAGCAGTTACATATCCAGGGCCCTTGACGCAAATAGATGCGTCGCGAGTTCCATACAGATTACTTCTCAATACAATTTCTTTCAAATTCATTAAAATTTCATGTACCGATTCTTCAATACCTACTATGGTAGAATATTCATGTGGTATCTTTTCAGATTTTGCGCGTGTGATACATGTTCCTTCTATTTCTCCAAGCAAAGCCCTTCGCATCGCGATGCCTATTGTATCGGCTTGTCCTTTCATAAGCGGAGACAAAATAAAACGTCCATAATAAAGACGCTTACTGTCTGCTCTTGATTCAACACACTTCCACTGTAGTGTCCGAGTAGATACTGCTACTTCCTCTCGAAGCATAGTAATATTATTTGATCAGATCATTGAATCATTTATTTCTCTTGAAATCCGTTCAATTCTTAATTTCTATACACGTCTTTTTTTAGGAGGTCTACATCCATTATGTGGCATAGGGGTTACGTCTCTGACAAAACTTAATAGTATACCACTTCTACGAATGGCTCGTAATGCTGCATCTCTTCCAAGACCAGGACCCTTTATCATGACTTCTGCTCGTTGCATACCCTGATCCACTACTGTACGAATAGCGTTTGCGGCTGCGGTTTGAGCAGCAAATGGCGTCCCTCTTCTTGTGCCCCTGAAGCCACAAGTACCGGCTGAGGACCATGAAACCACCCGACCCCGTATATCTGTAACCGTTACAATGGTATTGTTGAAACTTGCTTGAACATGAATAACCCCTTTTGGTATTCGACGTCCATTCTTACGCGAACCAATGCGTCCATTCCTACGTGAGCCAATTCTTGGTATGGTTTTTGCCATATTTTATCATCTCATAAATATGAGTCAGAGATATACGGATATATCCATTTCATGTCAAAACAGATCTTTTATTTGTGTATTGAATTCTTTGGAGGGTCCTTTTTTAGAAAGATTATCCCTGTCTCTGTTTATGCCTAGGGTTGGAACAAATTACTATAATTCGCCCCCGCCTACGGATCAGGCGACATTTTTCACAAATTTTACGAACGGAGGCCCTTATTTTCATATTTGTTATTCCTTACCTTAATTCCGAATCTACTCTTTGGAAGAAAATAAGTCTCTTAAAATTTTAAATAAAATTTGGAACTTCCAATTGTATCCGCGCGAGAGGAATGTTGAAAAAGCCATTTAATCGTTCGAATCTTTATTGCGGAGTCTATAAATTATGCGTCCCCTGGTTGAATCATACCGACTTACTTCAATTTTTACTCTATCACCTGGCAGTATCCGTATAAAACTACGTCGGATCCTTCCCGAAACATAACCTAGAATAAGATCCTCATTATCTAAACGAACCCGAAACATACCATTTGGAAGTGATTCAGTAATTAAACCTTCATGAATCCATTTTTGTTCTTTCATTCCAGGTAACCCCCTTGAATTATCAACTAATGGAGGAGGAGTGATATTAGACAACCCGTCTTTCCTCTTTTTTTTCACAAAACAAACTAGGAAGTTACGGATGCAATTCGGATACCAGAAAGATCACCATATATAACACAAAATTTCTCCTCCGATTCCTTCTAGTCGAGCCTCTCGGTCTGTCATTATACCTCGAGAAGTAGAAAGAATTACAATACCCATTCCTCCTAAAATCCTAGGAATTCGTTGATGGTTGGAATAGATTCGTAGGCCGGGTCGGCTGATACGTTTTAAAACAGTTCGATATGGTCCTTTTCTATTCCTTCTATGTCGCAGAGTTAAAACCAAGAAACATTTCTTGCTTGCTCGATGTTTTCTCACATTTTCGATAAAGCCTTCTCGTAGAAGTATTTTAACAATGTTTTCGGTGATATTTGTAGATGCTATTCGAACCGTCCCTTTTTTATCCATGTCAGCATTTCGTATAGAAGTTATTATTTCGGCAATAGTGTCCCTACCCATGATGAACTATAATTATTGGTGCCTCCGAGTTTTTATATAATAAACATACTCTGCTTTTTTATTCTTTTTTTATGAATTATTAAAGGTATATGCGTGAGACACAATCTACTAATGCATTCTACTAATTATAAATGGAAAGTGGAATCTAATTCAGATACCCTGCTATTATTATGTTCTCATCTATTAGTATTTATAATACCTCAGGAGCTAATGAGACTATTTTAGTAAAATTCAACTGTCTCAATTCCCGAGCGATCGCACCAAAAACTCGAGTTCCTTTTGGATTTCCTTCTTGATCAATGACAACTGCTGCATTGTCATCATATTGTATTATCATACCATTGTCACGTTTGAGTTCTTTACATGTACGTACAATTACAGCTCTGATCACTTCTGATCTTTGTAGAGGCATATTGGGCACTGCTTCTTTGATTACAGCAACAATAACGTCACCAATATGAGCATATCGGCGATTACTAGCTCCTATGATTCGAATACACATTAATTCTCTAGCCCCGCTGTTATCTGCTACATTTAAATAGGTCTGAGGTTGAATCATATCATTATTTTTTTATCTTTTTTTCTTTCAATTCAAAGCAAAAGGCGAAGAAAAAAAGAAGAAATATTATTTTTCCAGAAATAAATATAAATAAACTGCGGTTTTTTTCATCACAAGGGCCCCTTTCCTTTCGTCCCACATCCCTATCCCGCAATAACGAATTGAGTTCGTATAGGCATTTTGGACGCAGCTATAGAAATAGCTTCTCTGGCTACAATTTCTGATACTCCGCCCATTTCATAAAGTATTCGACCCGGTTTAACGACGGATACCCAATATTCGGGAGATCCTTTCCCCGAACCCATACGTGTTTCGGTAGGTCTTACTGTAACAGGTTTGTCTGGAAATATACGTACCCATATTTTTCCACCACGGCGCGCATATCGTGTCATGGCTCGTCGCCCCGCTTCTATTTGTCTAGATGTGATCCAGGCGGGCTCAAGTGCCTGAAGGGCGTATCCGCCAAAACAAATTCGATTGCCTCGATAAGATATTCCCTTCATTCTTCCTCTATGTTGTTTACGAAATCTGGTTCTTTTTGGGTTATAGTTGATGGTTGTTTCTCAATGCCATCTCTACTGCAGAACCGGACATGAGAGTTTCTTCTCATCCAGCTCCTCGCGAATGAAACAATTAAAGAATATTACAGATATATTATTTAATGAATAATACACCGAATCATGGAATTTGTTGAGCTCTAATCTGTCCCGTAGGAATTAAAAAATGTTGCTCGTAAATATCCAATTATAATAATATAATGTATAATTGTCTTTTTAATTAATCGTCTTACCTTTATTGAATCACCAAAAATTTAGCAATCCAATTAAGGCTTTCGCGGGCGAATATTTGCTCTTTGAACATCCCTTTCATTCGTAGAGGCATCTCATGACCTCTCTCTCATAATAAATGAATTGGTTCTTGGCTCGTTCCGCCATCCCACCCAATGAATCATTAGCATTCTTTTCAAGGGAATCTTCCGCAGTCACAGGTTCTGTCGTTCCCATCGCTTCTCGATTAATGGCTAGGCCCGAACTTTGCAACGGAGCTCCTAATAAAAAAAAATGGGTTCCTGAATCAATCTCCTCAGTCTTTATTGACTCGATGCTCTTTATTATTTTTATTTTTCTTATGAATTAATTGTATTCATTTAATTATTAATTATGGACGAATACATATTAATTTAATGCTTTATTACACTGCCTTTTATGAGATAGTTCATAGACCATACATATTGGAATCGTATATCATTGCTATTCTTTTTCTTTCTTTCTCTCATCCTTCCATCTATCTATATCCCTTTGTTTTTTCTTCACAACCTTATAATCTGATTGATTTTTCTTTTCTGTAAAAAAGATTTCAGTTGCTACAACAATACGATCGATACATCATATAGTGACTGGTTCCTTGGATCCAGATAATACGAAGCAATGAGCTGGTTATTGGTTATATAGTTAAGTTCACACTAGGCAACGGTCCTTTGTTTTTAAATCCTAACCAAACCAACGAGTCACACACTAAGCATAGCAATTATATGGAGTCAATCGAATTGTTATTCAACCCTATAGAATTCTAAAATTTCTCATTTTTTTTATTGAATCTAAAAAATGAACGAGTTTGTTATTTTTTATTCAATTGCCGGATGGATGGAACAGAAAGACAACAAAAGAACCATTATTCCTCGTCTGTAAATATCCAAATTTTGATTCCTAATGCCCCATAGATAGTTCGAACTGTATAGGAACAATAATCAATTTTAGCTCGAATGGTTTGTAGGGGAACCCTACCTTCTCTGATCCATTCGACACGTGCAATTTCTTTTCCGTCGATACGCCCGGCAATTTGTACTTGAATTCCTTTTGTATCCGCTTGTTCGGTTAATTCAATAGCTTTTTTCATTGCCTTTCGAAATGAAACTCTATTCTTTAATTGTCCGGCTATAAATTCTGCAAGAATATTAGGTTGTCCATAAGGTTTTGCAACTCTTGTGATAGCAATGTTAAGTTTTCTGTTCACAGAATTCAATTCTTTTTGCACATTTATTTGTAATTCTTCTATTCCTCGTGGGCTGCCCTCTATTAACAATTTTGGAAATCCCATATATATTATGACCTGAATCAGATCGATT